TATCCCTTTGGTGTCATTGACATAAGAGATGTCATTTCTTAGTCTATCTGTTTCTATCTATGAAAAAAGCGAAGATATTATCATAATATATAGAAATTGAATGATATAGAACCTAATCTATCTGATCTGTTTCTATCTATGAAAAAAGTGAAGATATTATCATAATATATAGAAATTGAATGATATAGAACCTAATCTATCTGATCTGTTTCTATCTATGAAAAAAGTGAAGATATTATCATAATATATAGAAATTGAATGATATAGAACCTAATCTATCTGATCTGTTTCTATCTATGAAAAAAGTGAAGATATTATCATAATATATAGAAATTGAATGATATAGAAATTGCATAGTAATGCAATAGCACTAGAAAAGAAAAAAAAGGAGGTCTGCAATGATTTTAAAATCTTTTCTACTAGGTAATCCGGTATCCTTATGCATGAAAATAATCAATTCGGTCGTTGTAGTCGGACTCTATTATGGATTTCTGACCACATTCTCCATAGGGCCCTCTTATCTCTTCCTTCTCCGAGCTTGGGTTATGGAAGAAGAAGAAGGAACCGAGAAGTTGGTATCAGCAACAACTGGGTTTATTATGGGACAACTCATGATGTTCATATCGATCTATTATGCGCCTCTGCATTTAGCATTGGATAGACCTCATACAATAACTGTCCTGGTTCTACCGTATCTTTTGTTTCATTTCTTATGGGAAATAGAAATACAATGTTTTGAGTATAATAACAGAAACAGAAATTCAATACGTAATTTCAGCGTTCGACGTGTATTCTTGAATAATCTCATTTTTCAAATAGTCAATCAATTCCTTTTACCAAGTTCAACGTTAGCCAGATTGGTCAACGTTTCTATGTTTCGATGCAACAACAAGATGTTATTTGTAACAAGTAGTTTTGTTGGTTGGTTAATTGGTCACATTTTATTCATGAAATGGGTTGGATTGGTATTATTTTGGATACGGAAAATGAATTCTATTGGGATTAGTACGAATAAGTACATTCTATTTTGTAAGCACTATGCGTCAGGGTTGTTTTTAAGATCTAAAGATCAACTCTTTGTTATTATCTTATTAATCACCAATATCTTCTATTTAGGCAGAATACCGTCGCTTGCTTTGACTAGGAGAGTGTCAGAAAGCTTAGAAAGGAAAAGATGGGAGAAAAGGCAAAAGCAAATGCAAAGGGAAAGGGAAATACGAGGGCAAAGGGCGAAAATAGGTAAAAAGCACTTCGTTTCCCGCCGGTTCGAAGGACACATAGTAAACCTTCTGTTCGACTATAAACAATGGAATCGTCCATTACGATATATAAAAAATGATAACTTTGAAAAACCAGTAATAGATGAAATGTCACAATATTTTTTTCGCACACGTCTAGGTTATGGAGAACAAATAATATCTTTGACATATCCACCCAGTTTGTCAACTTTTTGGAAAATGATGCAAAGAAAGCTCAAGTATTGGCCTAGGGAAAGAAAACGAGAAAGACCATGGGATTTCTATTTTGATTGGCTTTCTATCAACCAACAAAAAAAGAGAAGGATGCGCCGTGAATTAGTAGATCGAATAAGAGCTCTAAGCAAGGGAGCCCTTGTTTTGGATGTGCTCGAAAAAAGGACCAGATTGTGCGAGTGCGATGATGAGAATAATCAAAACTACTACTTGCCTAAAGCACTTGATCCTTTTTTGAGCGGACCATATCGTCGAAAACGCCCAAAAGAGGGATTCGAAATTTCCACACGCACAAAAGAGAATTGGATAAGTTCTATTATTTGCAGTATCCTTATTGTTGATTTCCCAGAACTTTTTGATCCAAAAAATAAAGAACTAGCTTATAGAGTTATACTCAGGAACACGATCATATCTGAAGTTGTTGATCAACGGCGTCAAGCAATTCTAGCGAAGTCTAGGAAGATTGGGAAAAAAACAATCAGTACAAAAGTTCCTCGATGGTCAAACGAGTTGGGTATCGATTTTCAAGAGGAGGAGGTAGTGTTTGCGGACGACCCGACAGAGTACTATCCGGTTCTTTTAAGACCATACGACCGCGTGGTAGTTTATACCGAGGACGATCCGGAACCCGATACTAATCTTAGGACCGATATTAATCGTGACCCAGAAGACCAACTCGCCAACGAGATGGCGATACTACAGTACACAAAAGAAACGGATGTTTATAGGGACCTAATCATGGGATCCACGCTCGCTCAAAGACGTAAAGCAGCTATTTTTGGTCCGTATCAAACAAGCGTCCGGTCTCCACTTTTTTTGGACAGAACAGAAAGAACGCTTTTTCCTTCTTTTGGTATCTCCAATACCATCTCCAATATCATCTCCAATATCAAAAGAGCGAAAAACGTTTTTAGTTTTTGGGTGGGGAAAGGTCCCAAATTCGAAGTCTCAACTTCGGATTCTAAGATAAAAAAAGATAAAGAACCGACAGAAACGCGATATCTTTCGAGAGAAGAGGAGGAAATTCAAAATTTCAGTGAAAATGAAGCATCAGAAAAAGCCATAGAACGTGTACAAGAGCTGTTTGCAGAAATTATACAAACAGGAGCTTGGGAGGTTGTCCTGGCGCTGCAAGGATCAAGAGGTCTCGCCTTACTAGCCCAATCGTATTTTAGAAAAAACATCCTATTGCCTTCAATGGTAATAGCGAAAAACCTCGTCCGTATGTTATTCTTTCTAACTCCCGAATGGTCCGCGGATTGGAGGGATTGGGAGAGAGAAATGCATATCAAATGCACTTATACGGGCGTTGAAATATCAGACACAGAATTTCCGAACGACTGGTTAGTGAACGGTATTCAGATAAAGGTCCTATTCCCTTTCTATCCGAAACTTTGGCGCAGATCTGAGCTACGATCCCGTCATAGAGATCCAATGAAAGAGAAAAAAAGAAATACAGATTGGGAAAGAAAAAAAAGGAAACTGAAATACAACCGTTCTTTTTATTTAACAGCGTTGGGAGGGGCAGTGGCAAGACCTTTGGGTCGTTCTGTAAAAATACCTTGTTTTTTTACACCCATTTGGAAAGAACTCAAAAGAAGAATCAGAAAAGATCAAAATAAACCTTTTTCGGTTCTAATAAGAGGTCCAATAAGAGCTTTAATAAAAGGGTTTCCATTTCTACGGACAATACTAGGGATCTTAAAAGATAAAACGAGATGGATTCAAAAAATCACTCCATTTATTAGAAAAAAAAAAATAAAAGAATTTGAAAAAAAAAATCCCATTTTCCGCAAACCAAATAGAGAAATAAAAAAGAGAGTATCTCATTCACAAATTCAAATGAGGAAGATGTACATTAAGAGAAGGAGAATCGGGGGCGAAATAAAAAAATTGCAAGAAGAACTACTAGACCTCCTTCCAACTCCAGATGGAAATATTAGTGAGACGGGTCTTGATGCTGAAAAATTGGAAATACGGCTATCTATTTGGGAGATATTAAGCGGAATAGGTGCCCGATTAAAACATAAATTGCGCCTTATCATAAAATATTTATTCATTGAAAGAATATACATGGATATTTTTCTATGTACCATTAATATTTCCAGAATTCATGCACAACTTTTATTTGAATCAAAAATAATCAAATACATTGAGAATATTCAAAAAAGAATTGAAGAAAAAAAAAAAAGAAAAGCCACAATTGACTTTTTTTCGGATTTCAAAAAATCGCATTCTAATATTAGTAATGAGAAATCACAGACTTCTCGGTATTTATCTTCCTTGTCCCAAGTGCATGTATTTTACAATTTATCGCAAACACAAGCGATTAATATTAATAAGTATCGCTCGATGTCTGTACTTCAAGATCGCGGAGCACATCTTTTTCTTAGGGATAGAACAAAAGACCATTTGCGGACACTAGAAATGTTGGATGTCAAATCAAGTCCTATCTCTTTTAAGGCTTTTTTGAAGGCTTTTAAGGATAGAATAAAAGACTTTTTGCGGACACTAGGAATATTGGGTGCCAAATCAAGTCCTAAAAGACTTACGAATTTTGATAAATGGAAAAACTGGTTAATAAGGGGTCATTATCAATACAATTTATCTCAGACTAGATGGTCTAGGTTAGTATCGCAAAAAGGGCGAAATGAGGTCAGTAAACGTCGTACGAGTCAAAATAAAAAATCAAAAAAAGATTCATACAAAAAAGGCCGACCCATTCATCGCGAGAAACAAAAAAATTATGTAATGAATTCGCCAACAAAATTACAAAAAAACTACAGATATGATCTTTTATCACAGAAATATATTCATTGTGGGGACGAGAAAGAGCCATACTTATCTATTTCTGTTAAGAATTATACATCTCTTAGAGATAATCTATCTTTTAGTGATTATCGATGTTTTAATGATTTTCTAGAAAAAAAAACGAGGGATTTTATAAGAGAAAATATTAGTGGTTTTCTAAATGAAAAACTAAAAGAAAAAATTAATGATCCTCATCTTATAGGTACTACAGTATATATTATAGGAGAAAATGAAAATGTAAGTATTGTAGAAAAATATATAGATGATTTTATAGAAAAAAAAATGAATGATTTTATAGACGAAAATCTTAGTAATTTTCTACAAGAAAAAATTAGTGATCTTCTAAAAGAAAATATTAGTGATCGTGATCTTCTAGAAAAAAAAATTAGAGATTTCATAGAAATAGAAGAAGAAGAAATAGAAGAAGGGTCTATTATGAATGGGGATGGGGATACTTGGGGTAGAAAATATTTTGAGTGGGAAATTGTTCATAATTTGACTAGTATTAAGACCCAGACCGAAGAAGCGGGTCAAAAAGCGACAATGCTTCCCTTAGCGGAAACCCCATCGGAACCCCCATTGGAAAAATTGTTGGAAAAAGCGAAAAAGAGAATAAAAACGAAAACGAAAATGGATTTTCAGGTCTATTGGTTCTTACCAGAATTAGCGCAACCTTATGTTGAAACTAGGTATAATGATGCATATGAGCCGTGGATCATACCAAATAAATCAATTGTTTTCGATTATGAAGTCCTTAACGAAGAACAACAAGAGTCTATTCGTAAAAAAGAAAGGGAAAAAGAAAGGAAAAAAGAAAGGGAAAAAAAAAGGGAAAAAGAAAGGAAAAAAAAATACATAAAAGAATTCATGAAAAAATACAGTAGAAAACTAAAACAATACAGATTCAGGAGTAAAATTCTTCAAGCACGAATAAAATCATTCCTGAAAAAACATTTGCTTTATCAAATATACTTGACTCCACAAATGGATATATGGGGTCTCAGGGAAGTTTGTTTCATGCTTAGGATGAATCTGGATTCAGCAGACGAATTTGCTGTATACGTTCTACGCCTAAACGACGCTTTTTGGGTTCTATCGAGGAGGGTGGAGTATTCGATGAGGCGTTTTCAAGTTGCTCGAGAATTCCTAAAAGCAGGAGTAATGTTTGTCGATCCGATTCGTTTGTTTAGAAAATTGGATGGACCCTCAATTATGTATCAAACAATAAGTATTTCCTTGGTCCATAAGAATCAGCACCAAACTAATCAAAGATGCCGAGAAAAGAAATATGAGTTGCTTGTTCCTGACAATATTCCATCTACTAGACGTCGGAGAGAATTTAGAATTCGAGTTTGTCTTGATTCTGTAATTTGGATACCTGGGGAAAGCGATCCAGTATTGGTCGACGAGTACAACACAAGGAACTGTGTGTATTTTTTGGATGAGGACAAGCATATTGATACGGATAGAAAAAATTTGATCCGATTCAAATTGTTTCTTTGGCCCAATTATCGATTAGAAGATTTAGCTTGTATGAATCGCTACTGGTTTGATATCGATAATGGAAGTCGTTTCAGTATGTCAAGGATACATATGTATCCACGATTCAGAATTAGTTGATGGTACGTTTGCTATATATCTATATTACGTGTCATATCCAGCAGATAAAGGCATACATATGTACACAGGTTATGTTACATTCTGATACACGATACTGATTCAATGATGTATCATAGCAATTGGATCTAGGAATGAATCGGAAGAATTTTCTTAAGTCCAAACCATTACCTTTTGTGAGCTTGTGAGCATAGAAATATACCATCTCTTTCTATCGAATCCAATGTAGAAATACAATTTTGAATTGGATTCGATAGACAAAAGTAGTCTATGACTAAATCCAGATTATTTTATTGTGCGTACCAGACTTAAACGAGCGGCATTATTATTATTTCTGATCAGTAATATCAGAAAAGAAAGAAAAAAGAGAAAGAAATTTTTATGATAAAAAACTCATTAATCTCGGTTATTCTGCAAGAAGAAAAAAACAAAGGATCTGTTGAATTTCAAATATTCAGTTTCACCAATAAGATACGGAGACTTACTTCCCATTTGGAATTGCACAGAAGAGACTATTCATCTCAGAGAGGTCTGCGGAAAATTCTTGGAAAACGTCAACGACTACTGGCTTATTTGTCAAAGAAAAATAGAGTACGTTATAAAGAATTAATTGGTCAGTTGGATATTCGGGAACCAAAAATTCGTTAATTGGAAGATTCGTTTGAATTATTTGGTTTATTGGATCTTGAATTTTGATGAACCTCGTTTCCAGCAATTCATGAAATAATGAATCAGGGGAAGAAAACATATGACTGTACCGGAAACAAGAAAAGACTTCATGATAGTCAATATGGGTCCGCACCACCCATCAATGCATGGTGTTCTTCGACTCATCGTTACTCTAGATGGTGAAGATGTTATTGACTGTGAACCCGTATTGGGTTATTTACATAGGGGGATGGAAAAAATTGCGGAAAACCGAACAATTATACAGTATCTACCTTATGTAACACGTTGGGATTATTTAGCTACTATGTTCACAGAGGCAATAACGGTAAATGCACCAGAACAATTGGGAAATATTCAAGTACCTAAAAGAGCCAGCTATATCAGAGTCATTATGCTGGAGTTGAGTCGTATAGCTTCTCATTTATTATGGCTTGGGCCTTTTATGGCAGATATCGGTGCACAGACCCCTTTCTTCTATATTTTCAGAGAGAGGGAATTGCTATATGATCTATTCGAAGCTGCCACAGGTATGCGAATGATGCATAATTATTTCCGTATCGGGGGAGTAGCTGCTGATCTACCTCATGGCTGGATAGATAAATGTTTGGATTTCTGCGATTATTCTTTAACAGGGGTTGTTGAATATCAAAAACTTATTACACGGAATCCCATTTTTTTGGAACGAGTTGAAGGGGTGGGCATTATTGGTGGAGAAGAAGCCATAAATTGGGGTTTATCAGGACCAATGCTACGAGCTTCCGGAATCCAATGGGATCTTCGTAAGGTTGATCGTTATGAGTGTTACGATGAATTCGATTGGGGAGTCCAATGGCAAAAAGAAGGAGACTCATTAGCTCGTTATTTAGTACGAATCAGTGAAATGGCGGAATCCATAAAAATTATTCAACAGGCTCTGGAAGGAATTCCGGGCGGGCCCTATGAGAATTTAGAAGTACGGCGCTTTGATAAAGCAAGGGATTTCGAATGGAATGATTTTCAATATCGATTCATTAGTAAAAAGCCTTCTCCCACTTTTGAATTGTCGAAACAAGAACTTTATGTGAGAGTCGAGGCCCCAAAAGGAGAATTGGGAATTTTTCTGATCGGAGATAATAGTGGGTTTCCCTGGAGATGGAAAATTCGTCCACCCGGTTTCATCAATTTGCAAATTCTTCCTCAGCTAGTTAAAAGAATGAAATTGGCTGATATCATGACGATACTAGGTAGTATAGATATCATTATGGGAGAAGTTGATCGTTGAAATGATAATTGATACGACAGAAATACAAGCTATCAATTCTTTTTCCAGATCGGAATCCTTAAAAGAGGTGTATGGCCTCGTATGGTTGCTTGTCCCTATTTTTACTCCTATAGTGGGAATCACAATAGGTGTACTCGTGATTGTGTGGTTAGAAAGAGAAATATCCGCAGGGATACAACAACGTATTGGTCCTGAATATGCTGGTCCTTTGGGAATTCTTCAAGCTCCGGCGGATGGGATCAAACTACTTTTCAAAGAAGATCTTCTACCATCTAGAGGAGATGTTCGGTTATTCAGTATCGGACCATCTATAGCAGTCATATCCATTCTACTAAGTTATTCAGCAATTCCCTTTGGCTATCGTTTTGTTCTAGCCGATCTCAGTATAGGTGTTTTTTTATGGATCGCTATTTCAAGTATTGCTCCTATTGGACTTCTTATGTCAGGATATGGATCGAACAATAAATATTCCTTTTCGGGTGGTCTACGAGCCGCTGCTCAATCCATTAGTTATGAAATACCGTTAACTCCATGTGTGTTATCAATATCTCTACGTGTGATTCGTTCGAACATGAACCTTTACCTCTTTCCTTTCTTTCTAGGAAAGGGGTTGAATGTATTGAATAGATATCTTTCTTTTTTTTTTTTATTCATCATTCGGGTCAATGAATTAAACCAGATAGTTATATGAGTGAAACAAAACAGCTTATAAATTTGCAGTCAAAAGATTGATTCTCATTCCCTATGTACGAGAGTAAGGTGAAAGCAAACATAAGCAGTGGAAACTGTTTATCCCAAGATTGGTTGATTAGTCACCATGACTTGAAGCGGATGCAAAAGATCAACTGTATAGAGTTTCTACAATTGTATTGTATGTATTACCATACCGGGGATCAATCAAAAATGAGTGGACGGTTAGGAACACCAAGGTACACAAAGGATTAATAATGGAGATAATGTAAGGTATCCAAAAGGATATTTTGCCATAAAAGGAACCATAATGAGGACTTTAAGTTGGTAGAAACGATCAAGCAGTACTTCCTCACGATTCTGATCCAGAGTATGCTCTTATCCACCGATTAAAGAAATGACTATCGGGAACGAAATAATCCTTTCCTTTTTTAGTTTAGAATCCCCTCTTTTTCTTTTTAGTGAGAAAGAAGAACAGGAACGGAAGAAATAAAATACAATAGGAAACCCCGAATACTATACTAAGATGTCTTTGTTTATCTCCTCCAACCCATCCATATTCATACAGATGGAATTCCTATCATGATACACTGAACTAGTGTATGTAGTGTCTAATTATTTTTCGTAATCGAAAGATATGGGTCGTCTGTTGATACAACGAGTACGAGTATTTTATTGAAAGATTAAGCTATTACTAAACAAAAATCAATTAGAATTTGAAAATAAAGGATGAGATCAATTCAGAAGCGCTTTTTATTTGTTATTAGAGCAGACAGAATTTCTTTGGTCGAATTCAGAACTCTCCGATGCATCTTTACTCTACCCACCCTACAAACATGCCAAAGTAATAAGGAACCAAAACAGTCTTTTGATTTATTTGTGGCCGTTGAGGAGCCGTATGAAGCTGAGGTTTCATGTACGGTTCTGGAATAGCGATGGGAACGGTGATGTTATCATCGACTATGATTATCTAACAGTTCAAGTACAGTTGATATAGTTGAGGCACAGTCAAAATATGGGTTTTGGGGATGGAATCTGTGGCGTCAACCTATAGGGTTTTTAGTTTTTCTAATTTCTTCCCTAGCGGAATGTGAGAGATTACCCTTTGATTTACCAGAAGCAGAAGAGGAATTAGTAGCGGGTTATCAAACTGAATATTCAGGTATCAAATCTGGTTTATTTTACGTTGCTTCTTACCTAAATCTACTAGTTTCTTCATTATTTGTAACAGTTCTTTACTTGGGCGGGTGGGATCCATATATTCCGTACATATTCATTCCTGAACTTTTCGGAATAAATAAAACGGGTGGAGTCTTTGGAACAACAATTGGTATCCTTATTACATTAGCTAAAGCTTATTTGTTCCTGTTCATTTCTATCACAACAAGATGGACTTTACCTAGGATGAGAATGGACCAACTATTAAATCTTGGATGGAAATTTCTTTTACCCGTTTCTCTAGGTAATCTATTATTGACAACTTCTTCCCAACTCCTTTCACTGTAACAGAATACATATTCGAAATTCATAACCTCTCTCAAGCAAGAGAAAGAAACCTCAATTTTTTCATAGATATCCGCTATATGTTCCCTATAGTGACTAGATTCATGAATTACGGTCAACAAACAATACGAGCTGCGAGGTACATTGGTCAAAGTTTCATGATTACCTTATCTCACGCGAATCGTTTACCTGTAACTATTCAATATCCTTATGAAAAATCGATCGTATCAGAACGTTTCCGCGGTCGAATCCACTTTGAATTTGATAAATGCATTGCTTGTGAAGTATGCGTTCGTGTATGTCCCGTGGATCTACCCGTTGTTGATTGGAGATTGGAAACAGATATTAGAAAGAAACGACTGCTTAATTATAGTATTGATTTTGGAATCTGTATATTTTGTGGTAACTGCGTCGAGTATTGTCCAACAAACTGTTTATCTATGACTGAAGAATATGAACTTTCTACTTATGATCGTCACGAATTGAATTATAATCAAATTGCTTTGGGTCGGTTACCAATGTCAGTAATTGGAGATTACACAATTCGACCAATTATGAATTCGACTCAAATAAAAATAGCCATGGATAACCCCCTTGATTCAAGAACGATTACTAAGATTCAGTTTTGATCTAAAGGAGCGTAGTTTCTTTCTTTTTGGTTGGTTAGTAACTACAAAACATAACCGTTGATTGTTGAGAATCACGGATTGATTTGGATTTAGAATAGATTCATATATCCGTAATGATTTCGAAATATACAATTCCAACTGCTCTTTCGGATACAGAAGAAGGATTGGCCCAATAACTGTATCTACATCAATCCACACCACGTTGGGATTCAATTCAATTAGGAACGTATCCTTTACAAAAAAAAAAGAAAGATAGGGTAACCTCCTTTTTCCTGGCCCGGTCAGTAGTCAGTAAGGTCATGAAATATTTCAACTTATTTATCTCTTATTTTTATTTTACACATAATGGATTTACCTGGACCAATACATGATATTCTTTTAGTGTTTCTGGGATCGGGTCTTATATTAGGAGGCCTAGGAGTGGTATTACTTACCAATCCAATTTATTCTGCCTTTTCATTGGGATTGGTTCTTGTTTGTATATCTTTATTCCATATTTCATCTAACTCCTATTTTGTAGCTGCTGCACAGCTCCTTATTTACGTAGGAGCCATAAATGTCTTAATCGTATTTGCTGTGATGTTCATGAATGGTTCAGAATATTACAAGGATTTATATCTTTTGACAGTTGGAGATGGAGTCACTTTACTGGTTTGTACAAGTATTCTTTTTTCACTAATTACTACTATTTCAAATACGTCATGGTACGGGATTATTTGGACTACAAGATCAAACCAGATTATAGAGCAGGACCTGACAAGTAGCGTTCAACAAATTGGAATTCATTTATCAACAGATTTTTATCTTCCCTTTGAACTCATTTCTATAATTCTTTTAGTTGCCTTGATAGGCGCAATTGCTATGGCTCGTCAGTAATAAATACTTAGAATTAGAAATCAAAAATCAAAAATAAGGCCTTGTTTTGTTCTGTGTTATGATTATCATATCACATAAATTTTCCTTCAGTTCTATTTTTCTATTTTACTGTTATCTATAAAATTGAAGGGGTTTGAGTTTTAGTTCGATCTATTACTGATACCTTCTTTTGTTTCGTACTTGTTAGATTCTAGTCAATCAAATCGGTGAAATTTTACTCTTGTTCATATTGAAATCAATCTCGATTGATGAGGAGTTGGTCAATGATGACTGAGCATGTACTTATTTTGAGTGCCTATTTATTTTCTATCGGTATTTATGGATTGATCACAAGCCGAAACATGGTTAGAGCACTTATGTGTCTTGAGCTTATACTGAATGCGGTTAATATAAATCTAGTAACATTTTCGAATTTATTTGATAGTCGTCAATTAAAAGGAGACATTTTCTCGATCTTTATTATAGCTATTGCAGCCGCTGAAGCAGCTATTGGACCAGCTATTGTTTCGTCGACCTATCGTAACAGAAAATCAACTCGTATCAATCAATCGAATTTGTTGAATAAATAGTCGTTATGATATAAATAAAGACAGATAGAATATTTACCAATTCAAATTAGTGTGTTATGGATAACTCGTATGACCATGTTTGCTGAAACGTAAGATATCAAAATATCTTGGCTTGGCTCTCTTTCATGAACAGATCCAGAAGTAGATTGATTATCAAAAAAATTCTGGTAAACCACTGATTCGTCTGGTGTTTGCAATATATGATTCAGTTACTACTGATTTGACCAGATCGAAAATTGATAACGTTCAAAAAATGGATAAATCCAATGTCACATTCAGTAAAGATTTATGATACATGTATAGGGTGTACTCAATGTGTACGAGCTTGTCCCACAGATGTATTGGAAATGATACCTTGGGACGGATGCAAAGCTAAGCAAATTGCTTCTGCTCCAAGAACGGAGGACTGTGTAGGTTGTAAGAGATGTGAATCCGCTTGTCCAACGGATTTCTTGAGTGTCCGGGTTTATTTATGGCATGAGACAACTCGCAGCATGGGTCTAGCTTATTGATACGTTTCATACAATTCCACTTGAATCCGTTTGATTCCTTTTTACCGACAAAAACCCGCACTCGAGAAAATTGATTTTCTCGAGTGCGGGTTTTTCTGGTCAAAGTCTATCTTGTCTTTATCACGAGTTATTTTCCTTGGTTAACAATAATTGTCGTTTTTCCAATATCCGCGGGTTTATCAATTTTCTTTCTCCCTCATAGAGGAAATAGGGCGGTTCGGTGGTATACTATTTGTATCTCCATGTTAGAACTCCTTCTAACAACCTATGCATTCTGTTATCATTTTCAATTGGACGATCCATTAATCCAATTGAAGGAGGATTATAAATGGATAAATATTTTTGATTTTCACTGGAGACTAGGAATCGATGGACTTTCCATAGGACCCATTTTACTGACGGGATTCATCACTACTTTAGCTACTTTAGCGGCCCGGCCAGTTACTCGAGATTCGCGATTGTTCTATTTCCTAATGTTAGGAATGTACAGCGGTCAAATAGGATTATTTTCTTCTCGAGACCTTTTACTTTTTTTCATCATGTGGGAGTTGGAATTAATTCCTGTTTACCTACTTTTATCCATGTGGGGGGGTAAGAAACGTCTGTACTCAGCTACAAAGTTTATTTTGTACACTGCAGGGGGTTCAATTTTTCTCTTAATGGGAGTTCTAGGTATGGGTTTATATGGTTCCAATGAACCAACATTAAATTTTGAAACATCAGCTAATCAATCATATCCCTTGGAATTGGAAATAATATTCTATTTTGGTTTCTTTATTGCTTATGCTGTCAAATCGCCGATTCTACCCTTACATACATGGTTACCAGATACCCATGGAGAAGCACATTACAGTACATGTATGCTTCTAGCCGGAATCTTATTAAAAATGGGAGCATATGGGTTAATTCGGATCAATATGGAATTATTACCCCATGCCCATTCTATATTTTCTCCTTGGTTGATAATAGTAGGAACGATTCAAATAATCTATGCAGCTTCAACTTCTCCAGGTCAACGCAATTTAAAAAAGAGAACAGCCTATTCCTCGGTATCTCATATGGGTTTCACAATTATAGGAATTGGTTCCATAACCGATATGGGTCTCAATGGAGCTATTTTACAAATAATTTCTCATGGATTTATTGGCGCTGCACTTTTTTTCTTGGCAGGAACGACGTACGATAGAATACGTCTTGTTTATCTCGACGAAATGGGAGGAATAGCCATCCCAATGCCAAAAATATTTACCATGTTCAGTAGCTTCTCGATGGCTTCTCTTGCGTTGCCAGGAATGAGTGGTTTTGTTGCAGAATTGGTAGTCTTTTTTGGAATAATTACTAGTCCGAAATATCTTTTAATGCCAAAAGTACTAATTACTTTTGTAATGGCAATTGGAATGATATTAACTCCTATTTATTCATTATCTATGTCACGTCAGATATTCTATGGATACAAGCTGTTTCATGTTCCAAATTCTTCTTTTTTGGATTCTGGACCACGCGAACTATTTGTTTCGATCTGTATCTTTCTACCCGTAATAGGTATCGGTATTTATCCCGATTTCCTTCTCTCACTATCAGTTGACAAGGCAGAAACTATTCTATCTAATTACTTTTATAAATAGTTTTCATCAATAAGACGTCAAATAATCCTGTGATTTAAAAGATCGTTCACTGTACAATGAAAAAACAAAAGAAAAAATGAAGTGAATCGGAATTGGAATCAGATACATCTCGAGTTTTTGAGAACCATTTACATTTTAAATCACTACTAAATGGTCCTCAAAAACTCGCACAAACTTTCGTTATATGGATTGATATTTCTATGTATTTAGTCCATTTCTTCAATTAGATGTTAATGCGAATGAACCATAACTATGTAGTCCTATTCCTAATAGATTGACCCCAAAATAGCATATCCAAATTATAAGAAATCCCGCAGAAGCCACAATTGCCGAATTCGCGCCTTGCAAATTCCGATTTGTTCTAATATGTAAATAAATCGCGAATATGGTCCAAGTAATAAACGCCCAAGTTTCCTTGGGGTCCCAATTCCAATAAGACCCCCATGCCTCATTAGCCCATACCGCTCCCGAAAGAATGCCTATAGTTAAAAAGGTAAACCCTAGACTAATGACACGATAACTCCAACGATCCAATCGCTGAGTCAATTGATACCTGTGATAATTTCTAAATGAAAGAAAAGAAGTGCTTTGTAAAAGACTTATTTTTTCATTCAAGTAGTGGATCTCCCCAAAGTAAAATGACCCAATTAAGAAATTCTTGCTTTTGCCGACAATGCCTATGTTTTTTCGAAATGTAATGAATAAAAGAGCTACTGATAATAACGATCCGCATAAAAGAGCTGCATAGCTCAATACCATCATACTTACGTGCATCATTAACCACTGGGATTGTAGGGCGGGGACTAATATTGCAGATTGATGTATTTGAGTTGAAAGACCCGAAGTCGCAAAGCCTTGGGTAAAAATAGCGCTTGGCGCGATTATTGTGCTTAAATCATTTTTCTTTTTGTGGTTCCCTATTTTAGGAACCATATGAATAATAGAGAAACTCCATGAAAGGAACATTAATGATTCATATAAATCACTTAACGGAAAATGTCTCGAATAAATCCAACGAGTAACTAATAATCCTGTTATACAGAAAAAGGTGGCTATCATGCCTTTTTCTGACGAATCATATAGTCCTACAATTTCATGGACTAAGAAAGTCATCAAATGAATCGTAATAACAATTGAAATGATCGAAAAAGAGATATGAGTTAATATATGTTCTAGGGTCGTAAATATCATAAAAAATCATTAAAATTAATAAAAAAGGGTCCCCAATTACAAAATTGTAGTTCCAAATTCAATTTAATATAGGATTTATAGTGCCCCCTTTTAGAGATGCCGCCACTCGGATTCGAACCGAGATGCTTTAGCACTGCTTCCTAAGAGCAGCGTGTCTACCGATTTCACCATAGCGGCTTGATTGAAGTCATCATAGTCCATATGATGTTCAATCGTCAAGATTGAAGGATTCAATGCAATATGTTTTAGGAAACGTTAGAATCGACGAATAAAGACTTGTTCAAATGAACATTTGAACGTTCAATAATATTATTGCGATGTGCTGTCATTTTTAACAACGGGTTTTCGCGTAGTATAAGTTCTCTCGGAACAGTTGGAAATAGAGGGTTATGTCCTCAGTTGAGGTCTAGAACTAAGAAATTACCCCTTATCCTTTTTGATAATTCATTTTTCAATGAACAAAAGAAAATAAATAGGCTTTTTTATGTATCACAATTGGATAACTACATCCAAGGGCTTTCTGGAAATATTTATTTAGTTTGGTATTCAAACTGTATTAATGGTTGGGATCCTGATTTGATTGTATACACAATTCGTCGTGTAAAGATTTACCAAACCGATTAGGTATTGGGCTGCATATAAAATAAAAGAGTTTCAATCTCTATCAGAATTTTATCATATGGTATGTACTTTACTTATAATTTAAATAAAGTCTATTAGAAAGAAAATCCATATCCAAAATAGATCCTACGTTTGGACCCTAGAATTGATCAATCTATATATCCGAATCTATTTTGGATTGCGGAAGATTGACTTCTTCTTCGTACATAAATATCGATCTAAAGGGGATCCGGAAAGTTACAAAGCACAAAGTCTTAAAATATTTTAATCCATTACTTTCATAGTTTCAAGGATTCATTAATTTTTACTACAGATTTTATACCCGCCTACGGAAAAAAATTTTCATAAAGGGAGCGTCGTTCATACTTGTTTCAAATTTTCCAAAAATATTAATGACGTATAACTATTCGGGATACATAATAAAATTCACCTTTCACAATAAAATAAATAAAAAAAAAATTGATTGTGAAAAGTGAATTGATGGGGAAAATAACAATCCCCATCTCTCCTATTAAAAAAATGGACTTTCATGATTAATGAAAAGTAAAATCTTTTATTTTTGAAAAAAAAAAACCAAAATAAAAAATAAAAGGGTTGAACATACAATACACACATACAAATAAAACCGAATCTCTATTAGAGGATTCTAATCGACGATTGACGATTCAAAAAATCAAAATATTTTTGTTTCAATGTTTCTTAGTTTTTTTCGTTTTTCGGACAAAAAAAACTTTTTGAATACCCGGTAGAAATAGATTTTGCTAAAGATAAAGCTTTTACCGCCGCCCAATATCCCTTTTTCTTCCAAAAATTTCTACGAATACGCTTTTTTGACATAGAAGTACGTTTCTTTGGGACCGACATTTCAATTTTGGACTTTTATAGTTGGATGTGAAAGACATATATATATATATATAATATATATATATTTTATTATATTTTATATTTTTTTGTTTAAATTAAAGTGAATCACTCTTGTCATTAATTATCTATATCTATTCCATAATGAAAACTTCCTTCTCCAAAAACATACAAAAAAGCGGATACGCGTGTACAGTCTATAGTACAGCAGTACTGCAGGAATAAAGAAAAATAATATAGAAGAAAGCCGAGAGAAAGGAACAATGTTATTTTCTTTTCAAAAAGGAAAAATTTGTTCCAATACTACATATATATATATATATATCTATTTTTATTACATTTTTTTATTACATTTTCATATTTATTACATTTTAGATATATATTAGATTAGTACATATATATCTATATTAGATCCTATATATACATACAATATACAATGTAATGCACGAGAAAAGATAATTCGTACTAAATGAATATGAATATTCAATCGACATAATCTTTAAATGATCGAAAATTCCCTAAGCCTCATTTCTTTTCCTAATCCTTTTCTTGATCTTTTTCTTAATTACTCATATTTTATGTATTTGTGGTTATGTGTATACTTATATACACACTTATATATACACTTATATGAACTTATATGAACTTAATATATTTATGAAATATGACTATATTTATGAAATATGACATTTTCATTTTAAATAGAATATATTACAAAACCTAATACCTAATATTAATATAATAATAAATATATTTTATTTGAATTTATTTGTTTCTAGATATTGGTATTAAATATTGGTAATAGAGTTTGAATAATTAAGGATTCAAAAACGAAAAAAAAAAAAATCAAATCAAATAAATATATATACAATATATATACAATATATATACAAATAAAATATATATACAAATAAATATATAATATATATATATTATATATTTGATTTTGATTTGATTTGAGATTTGATTTGAGTTCTTTTATATCTTTATCTTTATTTTCCTATTCATTTGATTATTACTTTGAAAGAGAAAGAAACTGGGGAATCGGAAACAATTAATAAGAATTCAAAAGTTTTATTTTCTTATGGAACATACATATCAATATGCATGGATCATACCTCTCGTTCCACTTCCAGTTACTATATCAATCGGGTTGGGACTTCTGCTTATTCCGACTGCAGCAAAAAACGCTCGTCGTATGTGGGCTTTTCCTAGTGTTTTGTTGTTAAGCATAGTTATGGTTTTCTCGGCCGATCTTTCCATTTACCAAATAAATGGCAGTTATGTTTATCAATATCTATGTTCTTGGACCATCAATAATGATTTTTCTTTCGAGCTCGGCCACTTAATCGACCCGCTTAGTTCTATTATGTCAATACTAATTACTACTGTTGGAATCGCGGTTCTTTTTTATAGTGACAATTATATGTCTCATGACCAAGGATATTTGAGATTTTTTACTTCTATGAGTTTTTTTACTATTTCCATGTTGGGGTTAGTTACTAGTACCAATTTAGTACAAATTTATATTTTTTGGGAATTGGTGGGAATGTGTTCGTACCTATTAATAGGTTTTTGGTTTACACGACCAATTGCAGCAAATGCTTGTCAAAAAGCATTTGTAACGAATCGTGTAGGGGATTTTGGTTTATTATTAGGAATCTTAGGTTTTTATTGGATAACGGGTAGTTTTGAATTTCGGGAATTGTTCGAAATCTTGAACAATTTGATCCCTAATAATGGGGTGAATTCTTTATTTGCTACTCTGTGTGCCTTCCTATTATTCGTCGGTGCAATTGCGAAATCTGCACAGTTTCCCCTTCATGTATGGTTGCCAGATGCCATGGAGGGGCCTACTCCTATTTCGGCTCTTATACACGCTGCCACTATGGTAGCAGCGGGAATTTTTCTCGTTGCTCGGCTCTTTCCTCTTTTCAGAGTCATACCTCACATAATGTGGTTTATTTCTTTAGTAGGTATAATAACGGTACTATTGGGGGCTACTTTGTCTCTTGCTCAAAGAGACATTAAAAGGGGTCTAGCCTATTCTACAATGTCTCAATTGGGTTATATTATGTTAGCTCCAGGTATAGGTTCTTATCGAGCTGCTTTATTCCATTTGATAACTCATGCCTATTCGAAAGCATTATTGTTTTTAGGATCTGGATCTGTTATTCATTCAATGGAATCCATTGTTGGTTATTCTCCAGATAAAAGTCAGAACATGGTTCTTATGGGTGGTTTAACGAAATATGTCCCAATTACAAAAACTACTTTTTACGTAGGTACACTTTCTCTTTGTGGTATTCCACCTCTTGCTTGTTTTTGGTCTAAAGATGAAATCCTTAATGATAGTTGGTTGTATTCACCCATGTTCGCGATAATAGCTTATTCGGCAGCAGGATTAACTGCATTTTATATGTTTCGGATTTATTTACTTACCTTTGAGGGACGTTTACGCGTTCAGTTTCAGAACTATAGCGGCACTAAAAACAGTTCCTTATATTCAATACCTATATGGGGGAAAGAGGGGATGGGGCCGAGTAACAAAAATTTACCTTTCTTAGTAATTAATAATGATAAAGAAAGTCTTTCTTTTTTTTCCAATAAGGTCTATCAAATGAATGGGAATGTGCGGAACCCGATGCAATTTTTTAGTACTCACTCTGACAATAAAGACACTTCTATATATCCCCACGAGTCAGACAATACAATGCTATTGCCCCTACTTATATTGTTCCTATTTACTTTGTTCGTCGGGTCCATAGGAATTCCTTTCGAAAGATTAGGAACGGGTTTTGATATATTATCGAAATGGTTAATCCCACAGATAACCTTTTTACAAAAAAATTTGGACTATTCTGTGGATTGGTATGAATTTATTAGAAATTCAATTTTTTCAGTCGGTATAGCCTGTTTCGGAATATTCATAGCGTCTCTTTTCTATGGACCCGTTTATTCATCTTTTCAAAATCTAGACTTAATTAATTCATTTGTGAAAATGAGTCCTAAGAGAATTTTTTCGGACCGAATAAAATATCGAATATACAGTTGGTCATACAATCGTGGTTACATAGATATTTTTTATGCAACATTCTTAATTAAGGGTATAAGAAGATTAGCCCTACTAACTCATTTTTTTGATAGACGTATAATTGACGGAATTACGAATAGTGTCGGCATTACAAGTTTCTTTGTAGGAGAAGGTATTAAGTATGTAGGGGGTGGACGCATCTCTTCTTATCTTTTTATATTTTTATCTTGTGTATTAGGTTTTTTCTTTTTTCTTTATTATATTATTTAAACTTTATTATTTAAAACTATTTAAATTTAAGATTTAAGATAAGTTAAGATAAGAATTAAATATATATTATATTATTATATATATATTTGATATTTTTTTATATTATTATATTATATTTTAATTTTATTATATTATTTATTATTATATATATATTATTATATATATAGAAACATTGAAACAAAAATATTTTGATTTTTTGAATCGTCAATCGTCGATTAGAATCCTCTAATAGAGATTCGGTTTTATTTGTATGTGTGTATTGTATGTTCAACCCTTTTATTTTTTATTTTGGTTTTTTTTTTTCAAAAATAAAAGATTTTACTTTTCATTAATCATGAAAGTCCATTTTTTTAATAGGAGAGATGGGGATTGTTATTTTCCCCATCAATTCACTTTTCACAATCAATTTTTTTTTTATTTATTTTATTGTGAAAGGTGAATTTTATTATGTATCCCGAATAGTTATACGTCATTAATATTTTTGGAAAATTTGAAACAAGTATGAACGACGCTCCCTTTATGAAAATTTTTTTCCGTAGGCGGGTATAAAATCTGTAGTAAAAATTAATGAATCCTTGAAACTATGAAAGTAATGGATTAAAATATTTTAAGACTTTGTGCTTTGTAACTTTCCGGATCCCCTTTAGATCGATATTTATGTACGAAGAAGAAGTCAATCTTCCGCAATCCAAAATAGATTCGGATATATAGATTGATCAATTCTAGGGTCCAAACGTAGGATCTATTTTGGATATGGATTTTCTTTCTAATAGACTTTATTTAAATTATAAGTAAAGTACATACCATATGATAAAATTCTGATAGAGATTGAAACTCTTTTATTTTATATGCAGCCCAATACCTAATCGGTTTGGTAAATCTTTACACGACGAATTGTGTATACAATCAAATCAGGATCCCAACCATTAATACAGTTTGAATACCAAACTAAATAAATATTTCCAGAAAGCCCTTGGATGTAGTTATCCAATTGTGATACATAAAAAAGCCTATTTATTTTCTTTTGTTCATTGAAAAATGAATTATCAAAAAGGATAAGGGGTAATTTCTTAGTTCTAGACCTCAACTGAGGACATAACCCTCTATTTCCAACTGTTCCGAGAGAACTTATACTACGCGAAAACCCGTTGTTAAAAATGACAGCACATCGCAATAATATTATTGAACGTTCAAATGTTCATTTGAACAAGTCTTTATTCGTCGATTCTAACGTTTCCTAAAACATATTGCATTGAATCCTTCAATCTTGACGATTGAACATCATATGGACTATGATGACTTCAATCAAGCCGCTATGGTGAAATCGGTAGACACGCTGCTCTTAGGAAGCAGTGCTAAAGCATCTCGGTTCGAATCCGAGTGGCGGCATCTCTAAAAGGGGGCACTATAAATCCTATATTAAATTGAATTTGGAACTACAATTTTGTAATTGGGGACCCTTTTTTATTAATTTTAATGATTTTTTATGATATTTACGACCCTAGAACATATATTAACTCATATCTCTTTTTCGATCATTTCAATTGTTATTACGATTCATTTGATGACTTTCTTAGTCCATGAAATTGTAGGACTATATGATTCGTCAGAAAAAGGCATGATAGCCACCTTTTTCTGTATAACAGGATTATTAGTTACTCGTTGGATTTATTCGAGACATTTTCCGTTAAGTGATTTATATGAATCATTAATGTTCCTTTCATGGAGTTTCTCTATTATTCATATGGTTCCTAAAATAGGGAACCACAAAAAGAAAAATGATTTAAGCACAATAATCGCGCCAAGCGCTATTTTTACCCAAGGCTTTGCGACTTCGGGTCTTTCAACTCAAATACATCAATCTGCAATATTAGTCCCCGCCCTACAATCCCAGTGGTTAATGATGCACGTAAGTATGATGGTATTGAGCTATGCAGCTCTTTTATGCGGATCGTTATTATCAGTAGCTCTTTTATTCATTACATTTCGAAAAAACATAGGCATTGTCGGCAAAAGCAAGAATTTCTTAATTGGGTCATTTTACTTTGGGGAGATCCACTACTTGAATGAAAAAATAAGTCTTTTACAAAGCACTTCTTTTCTTTCATTTAGAAATTATCACAGGTATCAATTGACTCAGCGATTGGATCGTTGGAGTTATCGTGTCATTAGTCTAGGGTTTACCTTTTTAACTATAGGCATTCTTTCGGGAGCGGTATGGGCTAATGAGGCATGGGGGTCTTATTGGAATTGGGACCCCAAGGAAACTTGGGCGTTTATTACTTGGACCATATTCGCGATTTATTTACATATTAGAACAAATCGGAATTTGCAAGGCGCGAATTCGGCAATTGTGGCTTCTGCGGGATTTCTTATAATTTGGATATGCTATTTTGGGGTCAATCTATTAGGAATAGGACTACATAGTTATGGTTCATTCGCATTAACATCTAATTGAAGAAATGGACTAAATACATAGAAATATCAATCCATATAACGAAAGTTTGTGCGAGTTTTTGAGGACCATTTAGTAGTGATTTAAAATGTAAATGGTTCTCAAAAACTCGAGATGTATCTGATTCCAATTCCGATTCACTTCATTTTTTCTTTTGTTTTTTCATTGTACAGTGAACGATCTTTTAAATCACAGGATTATTTGACGTCTTATTGATGAAAACTATTTATAAAAGTAATTAGATAGAATAGTTTCTGCCTTGTCAACTGATAGTGAGAGAAGGAAATCGGGATAAATACCGATACCTATTACGGGTAGAAAGATACAGATCGAAACAAATAGTTCGCGTGGTCCAGAATCCAAAAAAGAAGAATTTGGAACATGAAACAGCTTGTATCCATAGAATATCTGACGTGACATAGATAATGAATAAATAGGAGTTAATATCATTCCAATTGCCATTACAAAAGTAATTAGTACTTTTGGCATTAAAAGATATTTCGGACTAGTAATTATTCCAAAAAAGACTACCAATTCTGCAACAAAACCACTCATTCCTGGCAACGCAAGAGAAGCCATCGAGAAGCTACTGAACATGGTAAATATTTTTGGCATTGGGATGGCTATTCCTCCCATTTCGTCGAGATAAACAAGACGTATTCTATCGTACGTCGTTCCTGCCAAGAAAAAAAGTGCAGCGCCAATAAATCCATGAGAAATTATTTGTAAAATAGCTCCATTGAGACCCATATCGGTTATGGAACCAATTCCTATAATTGTGAAACCCATATGAGATACCGAGGAATAGGCTGTTCTCTTTTTTAAATTGCGTTGACCTGGAGAAGTTGAAGCTGCATAGATTATTTGAATCGTTCCTACTATTATCAACCAAGGAGAAAATATAGAATGGGCATGGGGTAATAATTCCATATTGATCCGAATTAACCCATATGCTCCCATTTTTAATAAGATTCCGGCTAGAAGCATACATGTACTGTAATGTGCTTCTCCATGGGTATCTGGTAACCATGTATGTAAGGGTAGAATCGGCGATTTGACAGCATAAGCAATAAAGAAACCAAAATAGAATATTATTTCCAATTCCAAGGGATATGATTGATTAGCTGATGTTTCAAAATTTAATGTTGGTTCATTGGAACCATATAAACCCATACCTAGAACTCCCATTAAGAGAAAAATTGAACCCCCTGCAGTGTACAAAATAAACTTTGTAGCTGAGTACAGACGTTTCTTACCCCCCCACATGGATAAAAGTAGGTAAACAGGAATTAATTCCAACTCCCACATGATGAAAAAAAGTAAAAGGTCTCGAGAAGAAAATAATCCTATTTGACCGCTGTACATTCCTAACATTAGGAAATAGAACAATCGCGAATCTCGAGTAACTGGCCGGGCCGCTAAAGTAGCTAAAGTAGTGATGAATCCCGTCAGTAAAATGGGTCCTATGGAAAGTCCATCGATTCCTAGTCTCCAGTGAAAATCAAAAATATTTATCCATTTATAATCCTCCTTCAATTGGATTAATGGATCGTCCAATTGAAAATGATAACAGAATGCATAGGTTGTTAGAAGGAGTTCTAACATGGAGATACAAATAGTATACCACCGAACCGCCCTATTTCCTCTATGAGGGAGAAAGAAAATTGATAAACCCGCGGATATTGGAAAAACGACAATTATTGTTAACCAAGGAAAATAACTCGTGATAAAGACAAGATAGACTTTGACCAGAAAAACCCGCACTCGAGAAAATCAATTTTCTCGAGTGCGGGTTTTTGTCGGTAAAAAGGAATCAAACGGATTCAAGTGGAATTGTATGAAACGTATCAATAAGCTAGACCCATGCTGCGAGTTGTCTCATGCCATAAATAAACCCGGACACTCAAGAAATCCGTTGGACAAGCGGATTCACATCTCTTACAACCTACACAGTCCTCCGTTCTTGGAGCAGAAGCAATTTGCTTAGCTTTGCATCCGTCCCAAGGTATCATTTCCAATACATCTGTGGGACAAGCTCGTACACATTGAGTACACCCTATACATGTATCATAAATCTTTACTGAATGTGACATTGGATTTATCCATTTTTTGAACGTTATCAATTTTCGATCTGGTCAAATCAGTAGTAACTGAATCATATATTGCAAACACCAGACGAATCAGTGGTTTACCAGAATTTTTTTGATAATCAATCTACTTCTGGATCTGTTCATGAAAGAGAGCCAAGCCAAGATATTTTGATATCTTACGTTTCAGCAAACATGGTCATACGAGTTATCCATAACACACTAATTTGAATTGGTAAATATTCTATCTGTCTTTATTTATATCATAACGACTATTTATTCAACAAATTCGATTGATTGATACGAGTTGATTTTCTGTTACGATAGGTCGACGAAACAATAGCTGGTCCAATAGCTGCTTCAGCGGCTGCAATAGCTATAATAAAGATCGAGAAAATGTCTCCTTTTAATTGACGACTATCAAATAAATTCGAAAATGTTACTAGATTTATATTAACCGCATTCAGTATAAGCTCAAGACACATAAGTGCTCTAACCATGTTTCGGCTTGTGATCAATCCATAAATACCGATAGAAAATAAATAGGCACTCAAAATAAGTACATGCTCAGTCATCATTGACCAACTCCTCATCAATCGAGATTGATTTCAATATGAACAAGAGTAAAATTTCACCGATTTGATTGACTAGAATCTAACAAGTACGAAACAAAAGAAGGTATCAGTAATAGATCGAACTAAAACTCAAACCCCTTCAATTTTATAGATAACAGTAAAATAGAAAAATAGAACTGAAGGAAAATTTATGTGATATGATAATCATAACACAGAACAAAACAAGGCCTTATTTTTGATTTTTGATTTCTAATTCTAAGTATTTATTACTGACGAGCCATAGCAATTGCGCCTATCAAGGCAACTAAAAGAATTATAGAAATGAGTTCAAAGGGAAGATAAAAATCTGTTGATAAATGAATTCCAATTTGTTGAACGCTACTTGTCAGGTCCTGCTCTATAATCTGGTTTGATCTTGTAGTCCAAATAATCCCGTACCATGACGTATTTGAAATAGTAGTAATTAGTGAAAAAAGAATACTTGTACAAACCAGTAAAGTGACTCCATCTCCAACTGTCAAAAGATATAAATCCTTGTAATATTCTGAACCATTCATGAACATCACAGCAAATACGATTAAGACATTTATGGCTCCTACGTAAATAAGGAGCTGTGCAGCAGCTACAAAATAGGAGTTAGATGAAATATGGAATAAAGATATACAAACAAGAACCAATCCCAATGAAAAGGCAGAATAAATTGGATTGGTAAGTAATACCACTCCTAGGCCTCCTAATATAAGACCCGATCCCAGAAACACTAAAAGAATATCATGTATTGGTCCAGGTAAATCCATTATGTGTAAAATAAAAATAAGAGATAAATAAGTTGAAATATTTCATGACCTTACTGACTACTGACCGGGCCAGGAAAAAGGAGGTTACCCTATCTTTCTTTTTTTTTTGTAAAGGATACGTTCCTAATTGAATTGAATCCCAACGTGGTGTGGATTGATGTAGATACAGTTATTGGGCCAATCCTTCTTCTGTATCCGAAAGAGCAGTTGGAATTGTATATTTCGAAATCATTACGGATATATGAATCTATTCTAAATCCAAATCAATCCGTGATTCTCAACAATCAACGGTTATGTTTTGTAGTTACTAACCAACCAAAAAGAAAGAAACTACGCTCCTTTAGATCAAAACTGAATCTTAGTAATCGTTCTTGAATCAAGGGGGTTATCCATGGCTATTTTTATTTGAGTCGAATTCATAATTGGTCGAATTGTGTAATCTCCAATTACTGACATTGGTAACCGACCCAAAGCAATTTGATTATAATTCAATTCGTGACGATCATAAGTAGAAAGTTCATATTCTTCAGTCATAGATAAACAGTTTGTTGGACAATACTCGACGCAGTTACCACAAAATATACAGATTCCAAAATCAATACTATAATTAAGCAGTCGTTTCTTTCTAATATCTGTTTCCAATCTCCAATCAACAACGGGTAGATCCACGGGACATACACGAACGCATACTTCACAAGCAATGCATTTATCAAATTCAAAGTGGATTCGACCGCGGAAACGTTCTGATACGATCGATTTTTCATAAGGATATTGAATAGTTACAGGTAAACGATTCGCGTGAGATAAGGTAATCATGAAACTTTGACCAATGTACCTCGCAGCTCGTATTGTTTGTTGACCGTAATTCATGAATCTAGTCACTATAGGGAACATATAGCGGATATCTATGAAAAAATTGAGGTTTCTTTCTCTTGCTTGAGAGAGGTTATGAATTTCGAATATGTATTCTGTTACAGTGAAAGGAGTTGGGAAGAAGTTGTCAATAATAGATTACCTAGAGAAACGGGTAAAAGAAATTTCCATCCAAGATTTAATAGTTGGTCCATTCTCATCCTAGGTAAAGTCCATCTTGTTGTGATAGAAATGAACAGGAACAAATAAGCTTTAGCTAATGTAATAAGGATACCAATTGTTGTTCCAAAGACTCCACCCGTTTTATTTATTCCGAAAAGTTCAGGAATGAATATGTACGGAATATATGGATCCCACCCGCCCAAGTAAAGAACTGTTACAAATAATGAAGAAACTAGTAGATTTAGGTAAGAAGCAACGTAAAATAAACCAGATTTGATACCTGAATATTCAGTTTGATAACCCGCTACTAATTCCTCTTCTGCTTCTGGTAAATCAAAGGGTAATCTCTCACATTCCGCTAGGGAAGAAATTAGAAAAACTAAAAACCCTATAGGTTGACGCCACAGATTCCATCCCCAAAACCCATATTTTGACTGTGCCTCAACTATATCAACTGTACTTGAACTGTTAGATAATCATAGTCGATGATAACATCACCGTTCCCATCGCTATTCCAGAACCGTACATGAAACCTCAGCTTCATACGGCTCCTCAACGGCCACAAATAAATCAAAAGACTGTTTTGGTTCCTTATTACTTTGGCATGTTTGTAGGGTGGGTAGAGTAAAGATGCATCGGAGAGTTCTGAATTCGACCAAAGAAATTCTGTCTGCTCTAATAACAAATAAAAAGCGCTTCTGAATTGATCTCATCCTTTATTTTCAAATTCTAATTGATTTTTGTTTAGTAATAGCTTAATCTTTCAATAAAATACTCGTACTCGTTGTATCAACAGACGACCCATATCTTTCGATTACGAAAAATAATTAGACACTACATACACTAGTTCAGTGTATCATGATAGGAATTCCATCTGTATGAATATGGATGGGTTGGAGGAGATAAACAAAGACATCTTAGTATAGTATTCGGGGTTTCCTATTGTATTTTATTTCTTCCGTTCCTGTTCTTCTTTCTCACTAAAAAGAAAAAGAGGGGATTCTAAACTAAAAAAGGAAAGGATTATTTCGTTCCCGATAGTCATTTCTTTAATCGGTGGATAAGAGCATACTCTGGATCAGAATCGTGAGGAAGTACTGCTTGATCGTTTCTACCAACTTAAAGTCCTCATTATGGTTCCTTTTATGGCAAAATATCCTTTTGGATACCTTACATTATCTCCATTATTAATCCTTTGTGTACCTTGGTGTTCCTAACCGTCCACTCATTTTTGATTGATCCCCGGTATGGTAATACATACAATACAATTGTAGAAACTCTATACAGTTGATCTTTTGCATCCGCTTCAAGTCATGGTGACTAATCAACCAATCTTGGGATAAACAGTTTCCACTGCTTATGTTTGCTTTCACCTTACTCTCGTACATAGGGAATGAGAATCAATCTTTTGACTGCAAATTTATAAGCTGTTTTGTTTCACTCATATAACTATCTGGTTTAATTCATTGACCCGAATGATGAATAAAAAAAAAAAAGAAAGATATCTATTCAATACATTCAACCCCTTTCCTAGAAAGAAAGGAAAGAGGTAAAGGTTCATGTTCGAACGAATCACACGTAGAGATATTGATAACACACATGGAGTTAACGGTATTTCATAACTAATGGATTGAGCAGCGGCTCGTAGACCACCCGAAAAGGAATATTTATTGTTCGATCCATATCCTGACATAAGAAGTCCAATAGGAGCAATACTTGAAATAGCGATCCATAAAAAAACACCTATACTGAGATCGGCTAGAACAAAACGATAGCCAAAGGGAATTGCTGAATAACTTAGTAGAATGGATATGACTGCTATAGATGGTCCGATACTGAATAACCGAACATCTCCTCTAGATGGTAGAAGATCTTCTTTGAAAAGTAGTTTGATCCCATCCGCCGGAGCTTGAAGAATTCCCAAAGGACCAGCATATTCAGGACCAATACGTTGTTGTATCCCTGCGGATATTTCTCTTTCTAACCACACAATCACGAGTACACCTATTGTGATTCCCACTATAGGAGTAAAAATAGGGACAAGCAACCATACGAGGCCATACACCTCTTTTAAGGATTCCGATCTGGAAAAAGAATTGATAGCTTGTATTTCTGTCGTATCAATTATCATTTCAACGATCAACTTCTCCCATAATGATATCTATACTACCTAGTATCGTCATGATATCAGCCAATTTCATTCTTTTAACTAGCTGAGGAAGAATTTGCAAATTGATGAAACCGGGTGGACGAATTTTCCATCTCCAGGGAAACCCACTATTATCTCCGATCAGAAAAATTCCCAATTCTCCTTTTGGGGCCTCGACTCTCACATAAAGTTCTTGTTTCGACAATTCAAAAGTGGGAGAAGGCTTTTTACTAATGAATCGATATTGAAAATCATTCCATTCGAAATCCCTTGCTTTATCAAAGCGCCGTACTTCTAAATTCTCATAGGGCCCGCCCGGAATTCCTTCCAGAGCCTGTTGAATAATTTTTATGGATTCCGCCATTTCACTGATTCGTACTAAATAACGAGCTAATGAGTCTCCTTCTTTTTGCCATTGGACTCCCCAATCGAATTCATCGTAACACTCATAACGATCAACCTTACGAAGATCCCATTGGATTCCGGAAGCTCGTAGCATTGGTCCTGATAAACCCCAATTTATGGCTTCTTCTCCACCAATAATGCCCACCCCTTCAACTCGTTCCAAAAAAATGGGATTCCGTGTAATAAGTTTTTGATATTCAACAACCCCTGTTAAAGAATAATCGCAGAAATCCAAACATTTATCTATCCAGCCATGAGGTAGATCAGCAGCTACTCCCCCGATACGGAAATAATTATGCATCATTCGCATACCTGTGGCAGCTTCGAATAGATCATATAGCAATTCCCTCTCTCTGAAAATATAGAAGAAAGGGGTCTGTGCACCGATATCTGCCATAAAAGGCCCAAGCCATAATAAATGAGAAGCTATACGACTCAACTCCAGCATAATGACTCTGATATAGCTGGCTCTTTTAGGTACTTGAATATTTCCCAATTGTTCTGGTGCATTTACCGTTATTGCCTCTGTGAACATAGTAGCTAAATAATCCCAACGTGTTACATAAGGTAGATACTGTATAATTGTTCGGTTTTCCGCAATTTTTTCCATCCCCCTATGTAAATAACCCAATACGGGTTCACAGTCAATAACATCTTCACCATCTAGAGTAACGATGAGTCGAAGAACACCATGCATTGATGGGTGGTGCGGACCCATATTGACTATCATGAAGTCTTTTCTTGTTTCCGGTACAGTCATATGTTTTCTTCCCCTGATTCATTATTTCATGAATTGCTGGAAACGAGGTTCATCAAAATTCAAGATCCAATAAACCAAATAATTCAAACGAATCTTCCAATTAACGAATTTTTGGTTCCCGAATATCCAACTGACCAATTAATTCTTTATAACGTACTCTATTTTTCTTTGACAAATAAGCCAGTAGTCGTTGACGTTTTCCAAGAATTTTCCGCAGACCTCTCTGAGATGAATAGTCTCTTCTGTGCAATTCCAAATGGGAAGTAAGTCTCCGTATCTTATTGGTGAAACTGAATATTTGAAATTCAACAGATCCTTTGTTTTTTTCTTCTTGCAGAATAACCGAGATTAATGAGTTTTTTATCATAAAAATTTCTTTCTCTTTTTTCTTTCTTTTCTGATATTACTGATCAGAAATAATAATAATGCCGCTCGTTTAAGTCTGGTACGCACAATAAAATAATCTGGATTTAGTCATAGACTACTTTTGTCTATCGAATCCAATTCAAAATTGTATTTCTACATTGGATTCGATAGAAAGAGATGGTATATTTCTATGCTCACAAGCTCACAAAAGGTAATGGTTTGGACTTAAGAAAATTCTTCCGATTCATTCCTAGATCCAATTGCTATGATACATCATTGAATCAGTATCGTGTATCAGAATGTAACATAACCTGTGTACATATGTATGCCTTTATCTGCTGGATATGACACGTAATATAGATATATAGCAAACGTACCATCAACTAATTCTGAATCGTGGATACATATGTATCCTTGACATACTGAAACGACTTCCATTATCGATATCAAACCAGTAGCGATTCATACAAGCTAAATCTTCTAATCGATAATTGGGCCAAAGAAACAATTTGAATCGGATCAAATTTTTTCTATCCGTATCAATATGCTTGTCCTCATCCAAAAAATACACACAGTTCCTTGTGTTGTACTCGTCGACCAATACTGGATCGCTTTCCCCAGGTATCCAAATTACAGAATCAAGACAAACTCGAATTCTAAATTCTCTCCGACGTCTAGTAGATGGAATATTGTCAGGAACAAGCAACTCATATTTCTTTTCTCGGCATCTTTGATTAGTTTGGTGCTGATTCTTATGGACCAAGGAAATACTTATTGTTTGATACATAATTGAGGGTCCATCCAATTTTCTAAACAAACGAATCGGATCGACAAACATTACTCCTGCTTTTAGGAATTCTCGAGCAACTTGAAAACGCCTCATCGAATACTCCACCCTCCTCGATAGAACCCAAAAAGCGTCGTTTAGGCGTAGAACGTATACAGCAAATTCGTCTGCTGAATCCAGATTCATCCTAAGCATGAAACAAACTTCCCTGAGACCCCATATATCCATTTGTGGAGTCAAGTATATTTGATAAAGCAAATGTTTTTTCAGGAATGATTTTATTCGTGCTTGAAGAATTTTACTCCTGAATCTGTATTGTTTTAGTTTTCTACTGTATTTTTTCATGAATTCTTTTATGTATTTTTTTTTCCTTTCTTTTTCCCTTTTTTTTTCCCTTTCTTTTTTCCTTTCTTTTTCCCTTTCTTTTTTACGAATAGACTCTTGTTGTTCTTCGTTAAGGACTTCATAATCGAAAACAATTGATTTATTTGGTATGATCCACGGCTCATATGCATCATTATACCTAGTTTCAACATAAGGTTGCGCTAATTCTGGTAAGAACCAATAGACCTGAAAATCCATTTTCGTTTTCGTTTTTATTCTCTTTTTCGCTTTTTCCAACAATTTTTCCAATGGGGGTTCCGATGGGGTTTCCGCTAAGGGAAGCATTGTCGCTTTTTGACCCGCTTCTTCGGTCTGGGTCTTAATACTAGTCAAATTATGAACAATTTCCCACTCAAAATATTTTCTACCCCAAGTATCCCCATCCCCATTCATAATAGACCCTTCTTCTATTTCTTCTTCTTCTATTTCTATGAAATCTCTAATTTTTTTTTCTAGAAGATCACGATCACTAATATTTTCTTTTAGAAGATCACTAATTTTTTCTTGTAGAAAATTACTAAGATTTTCGTCTATAAAATCATTCATTTTTTTTTCTATAAAATCATCTATATATTTTTCTACAATACTTACATTTTCATTTTCTCCTATAATATATACTGTAGTACCTATAAGATGAGGATCATTAATTTTTTCTTTTAGTTTTTCATTTAGAAAACCACTAATATTTTCTCTTATAAAATCCCTCGTTTTTTTTTCTAGAAAATCATTAAAACATCGATAATCACTAAAAGATAGATTATCTCTAAGAGATGTATAATTCTTAACAGAAATAGATAAGTATGGCTCTTTCTCGTCCCCACAATGAATATATTTCTGTGATAAAAGATCATATCTGTAGTTTTTTTGTAATTTTGTTGGCGAATTCATTACATAATTTTTTTGTTTCTCGCGATGAATGGGTCGGCCTTTTTTGTATGAATCTTTTTTTGATTTTTTATTTTGACTCGTACGACGTTTACTGACCTCATTTCGCCCTTTTTGCGATACTAACCTAGACCATCTAGTCTGAGATAAATTGTATTGATAATGACCCCTTATTAACCAGTTTTTCCATTTATCAAAATTCGTAAGTCTTTTAGGACTTGATTTGGCACCCAATATTCCTAGTGTCCGCAAAAAGTCTTTTATTCTATCCTTAAAAGCCTTCAAAAAAGCCTTAAAAGAGATAGGACTTGATTTGACATCCAACATTTCTAGTGTCCGCAAATGGTCTTTTGTTCTATCCCTAAGAAAAAGATGTGCTCCGCGATCTTGAAGTACAGACATCGAGCGATACTTATTAATATTAATCGCTTGTGTTTGCGATAAATTGTAAAATACATGCACTTGGGACAAGGAAGATAAATACCGAGAAGTCTGTGATTTCTCATTACTAATATTAGAATGCGATTTTTTGAAATCCGAAAAAAAGTCAATTGTGGCTTTTCTTTTTTTTTTTTCTTCAATTCTTTTTTGAATATTCTCAATGTATTTGATTATTTTTGATTCAAATAAAAGTTGTGCATGAATTCTGGAAATATTAATGGTACATAGAAAAATATCCATGTATATTCTTTCAATGAATAAATATTTTATGATAAGGCGCAATTTATGTTTTAATCGGGCACCTATTCCGCTTAATATCTCCCAAATAGATAGCCGTATTTCCAATTTTTCAGCATCAAGACCCGTCTCACTAATATTTCCATCTGGAGTTGGAAGGAGGTCTAGTAGTTCTTCTTGCAATTTTTTTATTTCGCCCCCGATTCTCCTTCTCTTAATGTACATCTTCCTCATTTGAATTTGTGAATGAGATACTCTCTTTTTTATTTCTCTATTTGGTTTGCGGAAAATGGGATTTTTTTTTTCAAATTCTTTTATTTTTTTTTTTCTAATAAATGGAGTGATTTTTTGAATCCATCTCGTTTTATCTTTTAAGATCCCTAGTATTGTCCGTAGAAATGGAAACCCTTTTATTAAAGCTCTTATTGGACCTCTTATTAGAACCGAAAAAGGTTTATTTTGATCTTTTCTGATTCTTCTTTTGAGTTCTTTCCAAATGGGTGTAAAAAAACAAGGTATTTTTACAGAACGACCCAAAGGTCTTGCCACTGCCCCTCCCAACGCTGTTAAATAAAAAGAACGGTTGTATTTCAGTTTCCTTTTTTTTCTTTCCCAATCTGTATTTCTTTTTTTCTCTTTCATTGGATCTCTATGACGGGATCGTAGCTCAGATCTGCGCCAAAGTTTCGGATAGAAAGGGAATAGGACCTTTATCTGAATACCGTTCACTAACCAGTCGTTCGGAAATTCTGTGTCTGATATTTCAACGCCCGTATAAGTGCATTTGATATGCATTTCTCTCTCCCAATCCCTCCAATCCGCGGACCATTCGGGAGTTAGAAAGAATAACATACGGACGAGGTTTTTCGCTATTACCATTGAAGGCAATAGGATGTTTTTTCTAAAATACGATTGGGCTAGTAAGGCGAGACCTCTTGATCCTTGCAGCGCCAGGACAACCTCCCAAGCTCCTGTTTGTATAATTTCTGCAAACAGCTCTTGTACACGTTCTATGGCTTTTTCTGATGCTTCATTTTCACTGAAATTTTGAATTTCCTCCTCTTCTCTCGAAAGATATCGCGTTTCTGTCGGTTCTTTATCTTTTTTTATCTTAGAATCCGAAGTTGAGACTTCGAATTTGGGACCTTTCCCCACCCAAAAACTAAAAACGTTTTTCGCTCTTTTGATATTGGAGATGATATTGGAGATGGTATTGGAGATACCAAAAGAAGGAAAAAGCGTTCTTTCTGTTCTGTCCAAAAAAAGTGGAGACCGGACGCTTGTTTGATACGGACCAAAAATAGCTGCTTTACGTCTTTGAGCGAGCGTGGATCCCATGATTAGGTCCCTATAAACATCCGTTTCTTTTGTGTACTGTAGTATCGCCATCTCGTTGGCGAGTTGGTCTTCTGGGTCACGATTAATA